ACTAGTTAAAGGGTTAGCAGTGGGGCCCATAAAATGATGATTGGGCCTCTGAAATTTATCGAAATTCTGGCTACCATGAAGTATGTACTTATAGGGAGGGAAATGTGTTTTTTTGTTAGGGAGTCTGTGGTTTTAGAATTATTTCTAAAGAAAAATCTAAAAAATAAGAGAAGATAGTAGAATAACCTAATTAAAGAGCCTGAAATTAATAATATTAGGATGATTGGTTCTGTAGTAAAAAGTTCTGTTATTACAAATCATTTTCCAACAAATCCCAAAAGAGGAGGAAGACCTCCTAGTGACAGGATTAAGGTTCTAAAAATTATTTTTTCGCTTATGGACTGGAAAGATGAGGAGCATAATTGGCGTATTTGTCTTTTTTCTTTTAGTCAAAGGAAATAGAATAAAAAGATCGAGATTAGAAGGTAAATTGAGAAATATACTGCTATGGAAGTTATACTGCAGATTCCTCTTGCCACTATTCAGCCTAAGTGATTGATTGATGAATAAGCTAATAGTCTTCGGAGTTGTGTTTGATTAAGGCCTCCAATGCCTCCAATTACTGATGATAGAGCTGAGCAGATTAAGAGAAAAAAAGAGTATTTACTTGTAATTATTAAAATAAGGACTAAGGGGGCAATTTTTTGTCAAGATGCTAGGATTAATGTGGAAAATCAAGATAGCCCCGATATAACTCTAGGAAGTCAGAAGTGGAATGGAGTTAAGCCAAGCTTAATTAGTAGTCTGATTAACACTAAGATGCTAAAAAAGGTTAGTTCGCTGTTGTTAATGAAATAGGATATATTTATTCTTGAAAAACAACTGAGATTGGACCAGGAGAGGGTTATTACTCTGATTATTAGCCTCCCTATTAGTAGCAGCCCGGATCCTATGGATTGGATAATAAAATATTTTACTCTTGATTCGATTTCTAAGGTAGTGCCCCCGTAAGCAAGGAGGGGGATAAAGCCAAGGAGATTAATTTCTAGTCCTGCTCACACCCCTATTCAATGGGAAGAGGAAACTGAGAAAATAGTTCCTAGTATTGTTAGTATAAGGAATATAAAGTTGTAAGGGATATAAATATTCATAGAAAAAGGAATGGAATCGAACCTCTCAAAATAAAGTTAGCAGCCCTATTTTATCCTAGATCTTTTTCTTTTATTTAATTATTTTGCTCAATCTAGGGACCCTTCTCGTCATTCATGGAGTAGCCCAATAATTAGGATTAGAAGGAAAAGGATTCCCCCAAATAATGCTCTTGCAGAGGCCCTTATTCTTAAAGTGGAAATAATAGGGAATAAGAGTACAATTTCCACATCAAAAATAAGGAAAATTACTGCTAACAAGAAAAATCGCAAAGAGAACGGAAGACGGGCTGACCCCAGAGGGTCAAATCCGCACTCAAATGGTGAAGATTTTTCTCGGTCTGAAGTAGTGCGGTATGATAAGACTCAAGCTAAAATTAAAACAATAGCTGGGATTATTAAGGCAAGCATTCTTGAAAATAGTAAAGATATCATAAATATTGAAGAGATTTTAACTCTTATTCTCTACGACATCAATGTAGCCCGTTCTTCCGGCGCAATATTTCTAAGTAGGTAAAACTTTAATTTACTAACTCCTAATTAACAGCTAGGCGCTATAATTTAGCTTCTACTTAGTAGACAAGGGGATAAATTCACCAAATTTACGGGCCGAAACCATACGCAACTACTTCGCTTCTTGACTGACTGGCAGAAGAAACTATTGTTTCATTATTTGAATGCAAATCAAACCTTTTGTTTTAAAGTATTTTGCCTTTATAAATTAAAGTAATAAGATTACTATGATTGAGTTGTGGGCTGGCCTATTGCAGGTGAAGATAGCCTATAATAATTTTGCGTTTATAAAAGTCATTAAGGATAATTTAAAATATCATAGTTAGATTAAAAGTCTAATGCTTGTTTTCGGCCACTTAATGATTAACTTCCTCATCAGTAAATAGAAACATAAAGAAAAAGTCACACAACGTCAACAAAATGTCAGTATCATGCTGCAGCTTCAAACCCAAAATGGTGGCCTCTAGAGAATTGGTAGGATCATGCTCGGCCTAAGCATACAAGAAGGAAAGTGGTTCCAACTAAAACATGTAGTCCGTGAAATCCTGTGGCTACGAAGAATGTTGAGCCGTAAATGCCATCAGCAATTGTGAATGACGCTTCTATATATTCTCCGGCTTGTAGATAAGTGAAATAAATTCCTATTGTGCATGTGGAAAGGAGGCCTAAAATGGAATTATTGCGGTTGCTTTCTATTAAACTATGATGAGCTCAAGTGACAGTAACTCCTGAGCCTAGAAGAACCGCGGTATTAAGAAGTGGTACTTGAAATGGGTTTAAAGGGTAAATTCCTGTGGGAGGTCAACAGGAGCCCAGGTCAGTTACGGGAGCTAATCTTCTGTGGAAATATGCTCAGAAAAAAGCAAAGAAAAATAATACTTCAGACGTAATAAAAAGAATTATTCCTCATCGGAGGCCTTTAGATACGTTTCTGGTGTGATGGCCTTGAAAAGCAGCTTCTCGGATCACATCTCGCCATCATTGAATTAAAGTAATGATTGTTAGGATTAGGCCTATAATTAATAGTCTTGTTGTGTGACCATGAAATCACCTAGCTCTTCCTACAGTCATAAAGAGTGCACCTATTGACCCGGTGAAAGGTCAGGGCCTATACTCAACTAAATGAAAAGGGCTTCGAGTCATTGTACATCAACTACAATTTTGTAGACTTAATGCTTGGAAGGCATTTGTACTGATTATACTACTGGTGCAGTGAATCTTTATGTTGGATTCATTGTTTACATGGGGCATTAATTTAAGGTGATGTAATTTAATGAAAGAGAGTAGTGGTAAAAGTTAGGAGTACGAGGAAAATAGTAATATAGTTTAGAGTAACGAGTAGCGTGGGTAGGTTTAGGCATAGGAAGTTGGTTAAGGTTAATATCGATGGTGGTGAGCGTTGGTTTTAAGTGGATATTTATTAATAAGTAGTATAAAGGTGGTTGAATAATGGAGAAATGGTTGAATAAATGGTTTTTTAAACAAAAGGTTATGTAATAAATACTATTTATGTTACTCCTATGGTGTAAATAGCACAGTAAGTTTTCGTCTTACAGGAATAAAAGTTTTTATTAGTAGTCGCTGTGATATGGTGTAAGGTGCACTAAGAATTTTGATTTCTTATGATTAGGTTCAATTCCTTTTATTACAGGAAGACCTTAAGTTAAATAAACTAAGAGTTTTCAAAGCTTAAAATAAGGAGTGTCTCCTTAGGTCTTGTGTAAAATGGCTGAGTTGTAGGCGATAGATTGTAGCTCTATTTACGGAGTTAATTCTTCTTTTACAAGATATCGTAGTTGAAAATGACAACAGTAAATTGCAGCTTTAAAGGTGTGAAGAAGTTCACTGATATCTATGATTAATAAAGTAAGCTAAAATGAAGCTGTTGGGCTCATAATCCAAAAATGGAGGTTATTTCCCTTTATTAAAAATTAGTTTGGTTTTGGCTAATTTATTTTGTTAGCTATACGTTAGTATAATACATGGTAAAGAAATTGTTGTATTGTGAGTATTATTTAAATTGTTTTTTAGTCTTAATGATGAATATTGATTAATTTAAAAAAGATATTAAACTGTAAAGATGTCTAGAGTAATTCACAACACCAGTATAGAAATTTATTTAATAAATGAGAGTTTGAAATAGGGATATGGTGAAGGACTAGTAAAAATTGTGCCAGCAACTGCGGTTATACAATTAGTTCAAGTTAACATTGTTCGGCTTAAAAGGTAGTTAGGAGAAATGAATTAGGCATAAGAAGAACTTAATTATGGGTTAAATCTGTATTTAGGTTTTAATTTCGTAAGTGTCTTATTTTTGAAGCTATGAAATTTTGGTTAGAGACTGGGATTAGATACCCCATTATTCTAAAATTTTAATTTTGATTATATGTTTGCCTGGGTACTACGAGAACTTTTCTTAAAACCCAAAAGACTTGGCGGCACCTTATATCTTTTTAGGGGAACCTGTCCTGTAATCGATAATCCTCGTTTAACCTAACCTTTTTTTGTTTTTCAGTTTATATACCGCCGTCGTCAGGTCACTTTTTTAAAAAAAAGAAGTGAGCTTAATAATTTATTTGAATATTATTACGTCAGGTCAAGGTGTAGCTTATAAAAAGGGTAGAGATGGGTTACAATTTATAATTTAAAATTATGGATTACTATATGAAATTAATAGTATGAAAGTGGACTTAATAGTAAAGTTGTATTATGAGAGATAGCTTGAATATTGCTCTAGGTGTGCACACATCGCCCGTCGCTCTCGTTATTGAAATGAGATAAGTCGTAACAAAGTAGGTGTAACGGAAGTTGCCCCTAGATCGAAATGTAGCATAAATTAATGTATTTCATTTACACTGAAAGGAAAGTTGTGAGATTCAATTCATTTTGATTAATGTAGTTATAGCGTGAATAAAATTGTGTGGTAGGAAAATAAATAACAGAAATATCTAACAATAAAAGTATTATTTAAAGAAATATTTATAAATAGCTATAGTTGATGAGTACTGAGAAGGAAATTTTTAGTTTTTTATTTAGTAGAGATATAACCTCGTACCTTTTGCATCATGATTATACGAGATAGAAGTATTTATATATTATCCCGAAATTATGTGAGCTATTTTATGACTTAAGTCAATGTTGCAAAATTGTTTTTAGATTATGAAATAGATGTGAAATGCAAGTCGCACATAATGATAGCTGGTTTTCCTAGAAATATATGGAAGTGTAGCCCTGTTAGTCTTAATTTTATATATCTTATTATTAGGTTAAAATAGGAGTCCGATAGGAGGAGATAAGTTCTTCTATTATTATAATGAGTATTGGATTAAATTATTAATTTAAGTGGGCTTAGAATTTGCCATCTTTATGAGTTTGTTTTTAAAAAAATGGTTTTGATTTAATAATTTTTTAAATACTTCTTAGTGTGTGTATAGGAATTTTAATTTTAATTTAATAAAATTAATTATTTATGTATAAATTAGTATATTGGTTAAGCTAGATTATTAAGATTAAATTTGTAAAATTTTAATTATATTTAATATTTTTGCTCATAGGATTAGTTTAAGGAATTCGGCAAAGTAAGCCTCGCCTGTTTATCAAAAACATCGCTTTTTGTAAAGATTAAATAAAAAGTAGAGCCTGCCCAGTGAAGTAAATTTAAACGGCCGCAGTACCCTGACTGTGCGAAGGTAGCATAATCATTTGCTCTTTAATTGGGAGCTGGAATGAATGGTTTGACGAAGGCTTAACTGTCTTAAATTAATTTGTTAGAAATTGACTTTTAGGTGCAGAGGCCTAAATTTGGTTATAGGACAAGAAGACCCTATTGAGCTTTAATTTAATTATTTAAGTAAAAATATATATATAAAGTTTAATTAAGTAATAAATTTTGATTGGGGCGATCAAGGAAGAAAGAAATCTTCCTTTTGTGATTTTAAAGTTGTATGAATAAAAGATCCAGGACATTTCTGATTGTAAGAATAAGTTACCATAGGGATAACAGCGTAATCTTTTTTGAGAGTTCTTATCGAAAAAAAGGGTTGCGACCTCGATGTTGGATTAAGGTTTCCTGAAGGTGTAGCAGTTTTCGAGGGTTGGTCTGTTCGACCATTAAAACCTTACATGATCTGAGTTCAGACCGGCGTGAGCCAGGTTGGTTTCTATCCTTAACTTAAAGATAATGTTTTTTCTAGTACGAAAGGATTGTTAAAAACTAATATATAAAATTAGAAAATTTTTGGTTGAAGCTAAAATTGAAGTAAGTTTTAAAATAATATTATTAAATTGGCAGAGTTTATGCGATTGATTTAGGATCAATAGAGATAGGTGAAATTCCTATATTTAATAGATGTTAGGATGGCAGATTAGTGCAATAGATTTAAGCTCTATAAATAAAGGTGAATTTCCTTTTCCTGATAATGGTTTTATCCTTTGTTTCTGTAGTCATTTCTTACGTGTTGGTATTGCTTGGGATAGCATTTTTTACTTTGTTGGAGCGAAAAGGGTTAGGTTATTTTCAGATTCGTAAGGGTCCAAATAAAGTAGGCTTAGCTGGGCTTCCTCAGCCTTTGGCTGATGCAGCTAAACTTCTTACTAAGGAGATAGTAAGGCCCACATTAATTAATTCGTTTCCTTATTTTTTTGCTCCTGTGTTCAGGTTAATTTTAGCTTTATTATTATGGCAGCTATACCCATCAGAGTTTTTTATAACAAGAATTGTCTGGGGTATTTTGTTGTTTTTATGTATTTCTTCTTTGAATGTGTATGGTACATTAGTGGCAGGATGGGCGTCTAATTCTAAATATTCATTATTAGGGGCATTACGGGCGGTTGCACAAACAATTTCTTATGAAGTAAGTCTTAGATTAATTATATTGTTTAGGCTTTGTGTTAGATCAAGATTTAGGTTCTTTAATATTAATTTAAGGAATGAATATATATGAATTGGTATGTTGATGCTTCCAATCGGGGCTGTTTGATATGTGTCTACTTTGGCTGAAACTAATCGAGCTCCATTTGATTTTGCTGAGGGGGAGTCGGAAATTGTGTCTGGATTTAATATTGAATATAGGGCTGGAGGTTTTGCTTTAATTTTTATGGCTGAGTATACTAATATTTTATTTATAAGGATAATAAGTGCTTTGTTATTTTTCGGAGGAAGCTTTTTAATGTATAGTAGGGATTTACTAATGTTTTTAAAAGTGCTGTTGTTTTCTTTTATTTTCGTGTGAGCCCGAGCTACATTACCTCGGTTACGATATGATTTATTAATGGATTTAACTTGGAAAGTGTTTTTGCCGATTTCTTTAGGTGGGTTAGTGTTTGTGTGCGGTATAAAGTTCTTGATTGAGTTATATGTATCAAGCTGTAATTTAAATTAAAATAAGGGCATTGGGAGCCTTAAATCTTCTTTTTTAGAAGTTGCTTGAGTTATGATTTTAATTATTTTTAGCACAATAGTAAGGAGTATTGCTTTTATCATGCCTTCGATAATGCAGCCTCTTAGTTTAGGGTTGACTATCATGGTATTAAGGGTTTATTCCTGTTTGTTAATTGGGTTCGAGTTGTCGAGTTGGTTTGGTTATGTTATGTTTTTGATTTATGTAGGGGGTTTATTGGTGATATTTTCATATGTGGCAGCATTAAGTCCTAATAGTTTTTTTTCTGGGGCTAGAAATTTATTTTTATTTATAGTGAGGGGTTTTATTTTTTTTTGTGTGTACGGTTTAAATTGATTTTCTAGAGGAAGAAAAATAAGAGATTTTGATGGCACTTATACGCACATTAGGGAGAGGTCTTCAGGAGCTCTTATGTGTAGAAATTATAATTTTGGTATTTTAGTCTTCTTGGGTGTAATTTTATTCTTAGCTTTAGTGGCGGTAGTTAAGGTATGTTTTCAGCAAGAGGCCCCTCTCCGTCCTTTTGGTCAATAATTATGCTTAGTCCAATTCGTAAAAATCACCCTGTATTGAAAATTGTTAACGGGTCGTTGTATGACTTGCCTGCCCCATTAAATCTGTCTATTTGGTGAAATTTTGGGTCTTTACTTGGGATGTGTTTAGTTATTCAGATTTTAACTGGAATTTTTTTGGCGATACATTACACTGGAAATGTGGAGTTTGCTTTTAGGAGAGTTGCGCATATTAGTCGGGATGTCAGATATGGTTGATTTATTCGGTATCTTCATGCTAATAGGGGTTCGTGGTTTTTTATTTGCTTATATCTTCATGTTGGGCGTGGAATATATTATGGTTCTTATATAAATATTTACACTTGGAATATCGGGGTTATTATTTTACTTTTAACTATAATAACTGCTTTTTTAGGCTATGTACTTCCTTGAGGGCAAATGTCTTTCTGAGCAGCTACGGTGATTACTAATCTTTTATCGGCTATTCCCTACTTAGGAAAAATGTTGGTTGAATGAATCTGAGGGGGATTTGCTATTGATAATGCCACTTTATCTCGTTTTTATGCGTTTCATTTTTTGTTTCCTTTCGTTATTGCAGCTTTAAGGGCCCTTCATATACTATTTCTTCATGAAGGCGGGTCTAATAACCCATTGGGGATTAATAGAGATAGAGAGAAAATTCCATTTCATATTTACTATACTGTAAAGGATTTAGTGGGCTTTATTGTTGTTTTGTTTTTTTTATTAATATTGGTTTTGCTTTCTCCTCATATATTAACGGATCCTGAAAATTTTATTCCAGCGAATCCTTTAGTGACGCCGGTCCATATTCAGCCTGAATGGTATTTTCTTTTTGCTTATGCAATTTTACGATCGATTCCTAATAAGCTTGGGGGGGTGGTGGCCTTGGTGATGTCTGTTTTAATTCTTTTTATTATGCCAGTTGTCCATATAAGGATATTTCGTTCTATAGCTTTTTATCCTTTCAGTCAAATTTTGTTTTGATTTTTGATTGGGTTTATATTAATTCTAACTTGGATTGGCAGGTGCCCTGTTGAGAGTCCTTATGACACTATTGGTCAGGTTTTTACTTTTCTTTATTTCTGTTTTTATTTTGTGAACCCCGTATGTCAGCGAATTTGGGATAATATTCTTTGTATAGATTAAATATGCCTCAGTTAAGTCCTTTGAATTGATTATTTTTGTTTGTTTTATTTTGGTCTGTTATTTTTTTAATAATAAGAATGGTTTGATGAAGTAGAAAAAAATCTTTTTTAGTTAAAATTGAAAAAGAGAGAAGAAAGGTTTTTAGCCGTATCTTTGATTGAAAATAGGTAAGGAATTAGTTAAATAATAATATAGGTTTGTCAAGCCTAAGTTACTAAAGTTGTAGTATTTCTTGAGTAGAATGATGGTTGATATTTTTTCTTCTTTTGATGATCATAATATAGTTTTTTTGTCTTTTGTAATAGTATTATGGGTTGGTACATTATGGATTATGGTTTTATTTATGCTGGATTACTGGGTTATATCTTCTCGTTGAGGTGTGTTAATGAATTTGCCTAAGCAGATTATTTTTTCACAGGTTTTTCGTTCTTTTGGTAAAAATTTAGGGGGTTTTGTAAATCTAGTTTTGGGGTTGTTTATGTTTTTGTTGGCGACTAACTTGTTAGGGCTATTTCCTTATGTTTTTAGAAGGACGAGTCATTTAGCTGTAACTTTTAGTTTAGCGTTCCCATTTTGGTTTTCTTTACTTTTATCTGGATTTATAAATAACATGTACTCTTTTGTTGCAGGGCTATTGCCGGGGGGAGCTCCATCGGCTTTAAATCCTTTTTTAGTTTTAGTGGAAAGGTTAAGGATTTGTATGCGTCCAATTACTTTGTCTGTGCGGTTAGCTGCTAATATAGGTGCAGGTCATGTTGTCTTGGGGTTGATGGGCACGTATTTAAGTTCTGGGGTTTTTTGTTACCCGTTGTTAGTTACGTTATTTCTTATTTTTGTGCAGGTAGTTTATTTTGTGTTTGAATTTGGAGTTAGTTTAATTCAGGGATACGTGTTCTCTCTTTTGGTGACTCTGTATGCTGATGAGCACACTCATTAAGGGATATAAAATAAAGTGAAAATTTTGTAACAGAATTTATGGAAGGTGGGAAGTATGGTTTAAATGTGTTGGTAGAAGTGTAACTAAATTAGGTTATAAGGATGAGTTTTATTCCATGTAAACATAATGATGTTTAATAAAAGATGGGTAAATGGAAAAATTTGTTGGGTTGAATAATTAAATTAGATTATAGGTAAGTCTTGTTAGAGAAAAGTATTATTGTGTCTTAGTTGAAAGTTATTATAGGAGGTAAATGTATTTGAGAAAGTTTTTGAGTAAAATAATAAAGAGTTCATGCTACAGAAGCTTAAGAGTTAGCGTCGGTCTTGTAAACCGAAGGATGAAATTTAAATTTCCTGTGGCTGTGCCGATGATGTGACCAATTAAAAGTAATATAAAAATTTTGTGAGGTCATATGAACGAAAGGGGCAGGGGCCGCATACTCTGTAAAAAAGGGTGTATTTTAGGCGTAAAAAGGGCATTATAGCTTATTTTATGCAGTTTATAATATCTATTAAAGTCTTTTCTTTAAAAATCTTAAATTTTCTGTTTTAGACGAAATTAGGGCTCCTTTTTTTTCGTTTTTTAATGTGCGTTTTTTTCGGTCCTTGGAAAAACGGGCATATCAAAAAACACCAAAAAAATAAAAAAAGAGAAAAAGGATTTTTAAAAAAAACGGGACGATAATTTGGCTCTAAAAATAGGAAATTTGTGAAAAAAAAATGTATACCCCCTATCTCCCAGCTGAAACGGGGGGTAGGGGCCGCATACTCTGTAAAAAAGGGTGTATTTTAGGCGTAAAAAGGGCATTATAGCTTATTTTATGCAGTTTATAATATCTATTAAAGTCTTTTCTTGGGTATATATAATTTATATATATATATATATATATATATATATATTATATATGTGTATATGTATATGTATATGTATATTAATTTATTAGTTTATTAGTTTATTAGTTTATTTTATATAATTATATAGATTTATTAAGTAAGTTTTTCTTACAGGAATAAAAGTTTTATTAGTAGTCCCTTTGGAGGTGAGTTTTTAAAAAAAATGTGTTTAGTGTTTTAAGGTAAAGTTTACCGCTTCAGCATCTTCAGTGCTGCGCTCTATATGTAAGCTATTAAAACCGGTTATGAAATTAAAGCCATGGTTAAAATTAGGATAATGGCTGAGATTATTATTATAACAAATGAGGGGATTATATTATTTTGGTAGTGCTGGTTGGAATTGGAGAAAGAGGATGAGATGGATATGGCGCCTTGGCCTCCATAGGTTTCGACCCATCCTTGGTCTATGTTTTTGATCAGGTTTTTAGTTGTGGTTAATGGGCCATGGATAGATTTTTGGGAAGAGATAAATGCTAAGAATCATATTGAGGATAAGAAATAGGTTAAAATTGATGGGTGGATTAGTTTATTTATGCTCAGGTTTCAGGCTGCGAGTCCAGCTCACATACCTAAGAGGGTTACTATTATTGTTAGGATTTTTATTGAGAAAGGGATAGTGAGGGTTTCATTAAATCTTGGGACTAGAGACTGGAGAAAGAACCCTCTAAAAATGGCTCCAGCGGTTAGAATAATTATGGGGGAAGTTATTTGTCATTGTTCGTCATTGTAGGGGGAGAGAGGGAGGTGGTTTTGTTGTTTTCATAGTACTATAATTGATAAGCGGATCCTGTATGTCGCTGTGAGTCCTGTTGCGAAAAATACTAGGATAATTATCAGCAGTCTAGAGTTTGTAGCTAGTATGGACTCTAAGATTAGGTCTTTGGAGTAGAAACCCGCCATAAAAGGGGCGCCACATAAAGCTAAGTTTGCTGTGTTTAGTGAAGTGACTGTTAATGGTATCTGTTTTCATAGATTTCCTATGGTTCGGATATCTTGGTTGTGGGAATTATTGTAAATAATTGCACCTGCACATAGAAACAGAAGGGCTTTAAACATAGCGTGAGTGTAAAGATGAAATAGGGTTAGTATTGGTATTTTTAGCGAAATTCTTAGTATTATTACGCCAAGTTGGCTTAATGTGGATAAGGCAATGATTTTTTTTAGGTCGAACTCAAAGTTTGCTCCTAGTCCGGCTATTAGGAGTGTTAATGAGGAAAATAGCATGGATCCCCAAAAAAAATAATGGAAGGATGAAAGAAAAGGGTAAAATCGGATTAGAAGAAATACGCCAGCTGTTACTAGAGTGGATGAGTGGACTAGAGCTGAGACTGGGGTGGGAGCTGCCATGGCAGCTGGAAGCCACCTGGAGAACGGGATTTGAGCTCTTTTTGTTATAGCTGCTACAGTAATTCCTAGAGCTGTGATATACGAAAATGGATGATAGACAAAATGTAGGGAAGATCAGAATCCTTGATTGATTGAGACAGCGATTGCAATAATTAACATTACGTCTCCGATCCGGTTTGCTAACGCTGTAATTATCCCAGCTGCCAGAGATTTAGGGTTTTCGTAATAAACAACTAAGGCAAAAGATACGATTCCTAAACCATCTCATCCAATTAATAATGCTAATGTATTAGGAATAAAAACTAGCAGATTTATGGAGATGACAAAGAGTATAACTAGTCAAATAAATCGAGATAAAAAGTCTTCTTCATCTATATATTTGGTGGAGAATAATAGAACGCAGGCTGAGATTAAGCACACAATGTTTCTAAATGAGAGTCTTAGTGGGTCTAAAATAATTGGGAATATTATAGCTGAAGATCTAGCTGTTAAAAACTCCCATTCTAATAGAATTCATCTATTTGTGATAATAAAATAGGTTGAGATTGGGAAAATCAGAAAAGAGTAAGTAAATAGGATTAAAGAGCAGAATGTTGATGATTTAATTGTTTTAAGTTTCATTGGGTTAAATAAGCTTTAAGCTTGTCTTCAAGGCCACAACTTGATATTTTATTTAAACTAATTTTACCAATTAAATGATTCATGAAGAGATTATATCTCTTTTTATGATGAGAAAATTTACTGGGATAAGATGGAGAAGTATAATAGTGTAATTTTGTGTTTTGTAGGGTGTTGAAGGGGAAATAAATTTTGGGGCTCCTCCATGTTGTGTGGAGCTGTAAAGATAGAGGCTGTATGCGGCCCCGAGAAAAGTTATAGCACTTAGGGGGATTAGGAGTCAAATTGATATAAATAAAGATGATGTAAATAATATAATTTCTCTTAGAAGGTTGATTGTGGGGGGAGCTCCCATATTAGAAATACAGGCAATAAATCATCATATACTTATTGCAGGCATAAGTATTAGGGCTCCTTTAGAAATATATAGGCTTCGTGATGATAGTTTCTCGTAGCTAAAATTGGTTAAAGCAAATAAGGAGGATGAGCACAGGCCATGGGCGATTATTATGGTTAAACTGCCTTGTCAGCCCCATGAAGATGTAGATATAGTCCCTCCAACAATTAGAGATATGTGGCCGACGGAAGAGTAGGCTACTAAAGATTTGATATCAACTTGGCGAAGGCACATAAGTCTTGTAATTATCCCTCCAAATAAGCTAAATATTAGGATAAAAATTGAGAAATTACAGAATTTAAAGTAGAAGACTTGTATTATTCGAAGTATTCCGTACCTGCCAAGTTTTAATAGAATTCCTGCTAGGACTATGGAACCGGCTACGGGTGCTTCAACGTGGGCTTTAGGAAGTCATAAATGAAGAGTAAAAATTGGCGTTTTTACTAAAAATGCTAGGAGTAAGAAAATCCATTGGGCTTCGAACAGTCAGGAGGATGAATTAAATAATGAAATTTTTTCTATAAATAAAGATAGATGGCCTGTTTTTATGGAAGAAAATATTAAGAGTAGTAGTAAAGGTAGAGATGCTATAATGGTGTATATTATTATATAGATTCCTGCTTGAAGCCGTTCTGGTTGATAGCCTCAACTCAGAATTAGGATTAAAGTAGGAATTAATGAGAGTTCAAAGAAAACATAAAATCAGATTATGTTTCTTATTGAAAAAGATAGAAGTAGAGATAAGTTAAGTAATAGTACAATAATTGTGAAAAAATTAGGGGAGTTGTTTAAATTTTTAATTTTGTATCTAGCTAAAATTATTATGGCTGAGATTCATAAAGTTAGAATAATTAATGGGGTAGAGAGGCCATCGGTTATCATAAGAGCTGAATGATATGAAAATCTTAATAATGGGGAGTAGATTAGAAATAGGGATAGAAGGAATAAGATTCCCAGGATTCAAAGGGTAATTCACCAGCTTATTGTAATTTTACAGAATATAAATATTAGGGTGTTAATTAAGATAATACTTAGCATTTTAGTGAGTTAAAGTTAAATACGTAGTCATTGCCATGCGTACGAATTAGTGCAACGAGGATAGCCAGCCCTAGGCTGGCTTCGCATGCTCCTAATGTAATTAAAACTAAGACAAAAAATGTTTCTAGAGAAATAATTGATGATCCACATATTAAAATGAATAATCTAAGTATTATGGCTTCTAGTCTTAAAAGTATCCTTAAAAGGTGTTTATATTGAAGTATAAGAGTAATTATAGCTGATCAAAAGCAAGTAATCCCACAAAGAAATAGAACGGAAAAAATTGTCATAAATAATGGAAAAGCTATATAAAATGAATTTAATGGAAGCCATTAAGCGAATCGAACGCTTTTAGTTTGTTTTCAAAACAAGCTTTACTCCAAGTGAATAGCTGTACGGAAGTTTGTTTAAGAGGCATGGGTTGCAACTCAATTAATAAATGAGGAGATGTCAACTGCTTCTACTACGATAGGTATAAATGAGTGGTTTGCTCCGCAGATTTCCGAGCATTGGCCATAGTATAATCCAGGTTGGTTAATAAAAAAACTAATTTGATTAAGGCGTCCGGGGATACCGTCTACTTTAACTCCTAATGATGGAATAGTTCACGAATGAATTACATCGGCAGCTGTGACTAGGAGTCGGATTGTTGCGTTAAATGGCACTACTATTCGGTAGTCTACTTCGAGAAGTCGGAATTCGCCTTCTTTCAGGTCATCTGTTCTAACTATATATGAATCAATTTCTAACCTATTAAAGTCTGAATACTCGTAGCTTCAATATCATTGATGTCCCACTGTCTTGATTGTTAAAACAGGGTCATTTACTTCATCTAATAAATATAGAAGTCGGAGCGATGGCAGGGCTAGAAAAACTAGAACAATTGCTGGGGCGATAGTTCAGATTGTTTCGATTTGTTGTCCTTCTAGAATATATCGACATGTAAATGAACTTATAATAAGGGATGTAATAGCATAGGCAATTAAAGAGGCTACTATAACTAAAATTAGTATGGCGTGGTCATGAAAAAATACTAACTGTTCTATTAATGGTGAAACAGCATCTTGAAGTCCTAATTGTCCTCAAAAGAGCATAACAAAATGAGATTAGGCCCGCACTAAAGCTGTAGTTTCTGAAAGATTATGGAAATCTACTGGTAAGAGGTCGTCTCACTCAGTGTCAGTTCCGACGTAAGATGTTCAAATTACTGACCGTTGTGCAGAGAAAGCTTCTCATACAATAAATATAAAATATAGGACACTAATAAATGAAATTATTGAACCAAATGATGAGAGAACATTTCATTTAGTAAAGCAATCAGGGTAATCTGAATACCGTCGTGGTATCCCTCTTAAACCTAAGAAATGTTGAGGGAAGAAGGTGAGATTCACACCAATGAACATAATGAAAAAGTGGGCTTTTGTTCAAATAGGGTGTAGGGTTAGACCTGTTATTAGAGGGAATCAGTAATTAAATGCTGCGAATAAAGCGAATACTGCTCCTATTCTTAATACGTAGTGGAAATGGGCTACAACGTAATATGTGTCGTGCATTATAATATCTAAAGAAGAATTTGCTAGAACCACTCCAGTAAGTCCTCCAATAGTGAATAAGAAAATGAATCCTAAGGCTCAGACCATAGGTGTCTCATATTTGATTCGTGATCCGTAAATTGTTGCTAATCATCTGAAAACTTTAATTCCGGTAGGAACAGCAATAATTATAGTGGCGGCTGTAAAATATGCTCGTGTATCTACATCTATTCCAACTGTAAACATGTGGTGAGCTCATACAATAAAACCAAGAATTCCAATTGCAAGTATAGCGTAGATTATTCCTAAAGTTCCAAACACTTCTTTTTTCCCGGCGTGATGGCTAATAATGTGAGAAATTATACCAAACCCAGGGAGAATTAAAATATAAACTTCTGGATGGCCAAAGAATCAAAATAAGTGCTGGTAGAGGATTGGGTCTCCCCCGCCTGCGGGGTCGAAGAATGATGTATTAAAATTTCGATCTGTTAATAGTATAGTGATAGCTCCTGCTAGCACCGGGAGTGATAGAAGTAGTAAAATGGCAGTAATTTTGATTGATCAAACAAATAAAGGCATTCGTTCGAACCGTATTCCTCGGGATCGTATATTAATAGCAGTTGTAATGAAGTTGATTGATGCTATAATTGAAGAAGCTCCTGCTAAATGAAGTGAAAAAATTGTTAAATCTACTGATGCTCCTGCGTGAGCAATGTTTCCGGCTAGAGGAGGGTAAACTGTTCATCCTGTTCCGGCCCCACTTTCTACAGCTGCAGATCCAAGAAGTAGAGTTAGGGCAGGGGGAAGCAGTCAGAATCTTATGTTATTTATTCGAGGAAATGCTATGTCAGGGGCCCCTAGTATTATAGGCACAAATCAATTTCCGAATCCTCCTATTATTATAGGTATAACTAAGAAAAAAATCATAATAAATGCATGAGCGGTTACGATTACATTGTAAAGTTGGTCATCACCTAAAAGAGCTCCGGGTTGACCTAATTCAGCTCGAATTAGAAGACTAAGAGAAGTTCCGACTATACCAGCTCAAATAGCAAATAAAATATATAAAGTTCCAATATCTTTGTGATTGGTAGAAAACAACCAACGCAT